TAGGTTCATCCCTGTAGTAATCGGATGAATTGAGTTGTAGACGTAAGAACCCGACGGGATTCCCTTCTTTGTTTGTCTTATTCGAGGGGAAAGGGCCCGTTGGGTTCTTAAGAATCAGAGTCTTTTTTTTTTTTTCGTCTAAATGACAAAGTTGATTTAGTTTTCTACTGTTCCAAAAACTCCATTCCATTTTTTCTGATGGATGATCCTTTTAAAAAATGAACTTCATTGATTGATTCACCTGCTCGTTGATAGTATCTATGGGTACTTTACAAGTTATAAGAAGGGAGGAATTACTCAATTTTCGGATTATCTATATTTCTGTAGATTAGATATCGTACAAATACTTTTCTATACTCTTAACTTTATTTCTAATTTATATTTTATTTTCTTATCTCAGAAAGATTTCAATTTTTTATAAGTTCATTGAATAACTTCTATTTAATCAAAAAAAATGGGATTCCCCCCTTTTTTTTGTTTGTCCACTACTTTATTTTTATTGTACGTAATAAATAAAAAAGGAAGTTCTGATACATCTGAAAACCGACACCAAGACTAGGAATTTTTGACGAACAGGATCAAAAATCATTACTCTTTCGACACAAGAAGGGGAATTTTCTCCACCCCTATTCTTGTGTCGAAGAATAGGAAGACAAATAATCCCTCCTAGAATTATTTGTTGCCCGCATTTATAGTTCCGCGCTTACTTATGCGACTATCTATCCCAATCTTATTCTATTTGAAATAGAATAAGATTTATAATTGAAATCCGGCATATAGTATAGTAACATAGTTGTACGAATTCAATTTGGCTAAAAAAAACAAAGAAAGCGGTGGTAAAGTCAAATAAAATAGTCTTCTTCAAAAAAGATCTACCTATATATGATATGACTAGGAATGCGGTACAAGAGATTCCCCGAAGCTCGTAGAAAAATAGTATAAACAAGTAAATAAAAGGTTTTTCAGAATTTCGGTTTTTTTTGATGATACATAATCGACAACAATAATTTGTTTCTTTTTACAAACTTGATGCGGCGAGTCTAGAAATTCATTTCGGCCAATTGAACCTTCTCGAACTGTTTCTTTTTAAGAACCAAAAATATTTGTGCCAAAATAACAGATGCCAAGAAGAATAAAAGACCTTGGACACGTAATGGATCTTGAAGTACTATTTCTGCATCTCCCTGACCAAATCCACCCACATTAGGATTACTCGTTAATGGTTGATCAAATCTGATGGATTCACCTTCTGAAACAAGAAGTTCTGGTCCAGGAGGGATAATATCAACCACTTGACCTCCATCCGACGGATCTGTTATGGTTATTTCGTACCCCCCTTTTTCTTTTCGTATGATTTTACTTACTATACCCGCTCCTGTAGCATTATAAACTGTATTGTTACTCTTGCTTCCGTCGGGATAAATCTGACCCCTTCCCCTATTTCCCCCTACGTACATAGGATATTTTAAGAAGTGAACATCCTTCTTAGTAGCGGGGTCGGGGGAAAGAATAGGAAAGATGATTTCGCTATATTTCTGACCAGGGACAGGCCCTATCACAAGAATATTTTTTTGATTAGGGCGGTAGCTCTGAAAAGACAAATTGCCTATCTTTTCTTTCATCTTTGGAGAAATACGATCGGAAGGAGCTAATTCAAACCCCTCCGGTAAAATAAGAACAACCCCCACATTCAAACCCCCTTTCTTACCATTAGCAAGAACTTGTTTCACTTGCTTATCATAAGGAATTCGAACAACTGCTTCAAATACAGTATCAGGAAGTACCGCTTGTGGAACCTCAATATCCACGGGCTTATTAGCTAAATGGCAATTGGCACATACAATACGCCCAGTCGCTTCTCGTGGATTTTCATAACCCTGCTGCGCAAAAATGGGATATGCACTTGAAATGGATGTTCGAGTCATGATATATATCATGAGCGATACGGAAATAGATCGAGTAATCTGTTCCTTTATCCGAGAAAAAGTATTTCTAGTTTGCATGGTCTAATCATTGATCCGAAAATTTCTACAATAAATTGGGTAGGTCGCTCGTATAGTTCCCTATCCACGATTCTGCTATTTACTGGAATCATTTTACTGGAATGCTATAGGATGAAAATCCCCCGGGTAGAAAGCTTATGTAGAACTACACATTAAGAAACATTCTAATTTGATTAGATTAATATTGGTGGATCATTTATTAATCATTCATTGAATGATAAATAACTACAAGTGACGGAGATACACGATTTAAATAACGGAAAATCCAATATTTTAAAATAGTATCGAGAATGACTGGAAAAGTGGAAACAAGACCAGATATAATTTGATCATTATGAACAAATCCAAAATCCTTGTACACAGAACCAATCATTAGTTCCCAACCGTGGGGTGAATGAAATCCGATACATAAATCCGTTAATAAAAGAATCGAAAAAGCTTTTACTGTATCGCTTACGTTATATAGGAATTCCTGAGCCCAAGAGTTAAGAATAACAAGTTCTTCATTACCTAAAATAGAATAACCGCTTAGAATAGCAAAACATATTATATTTGTCGAGAAGTGCAAAATCATATGGATACGATCCTCATTGTGTATCTTGATTAATTGGATCGTTTCTTTGTGGATTCCTATAGTAAGCTTTTGTAGATGTATTTCCGAGTATTCCTTGATCAGTTCGTCCAAGAAGAGGATTTCCTCTAATTCTATGAACTTTTCTAAAATACTTTTTTCTTGAATATCATTCAAAAAGATTTCGGATTGATTAGTATTCGACCAATTAGTAACCCAAGATTCCATACTTTTAGTAAATGATGAGAGAGAAATCCAACAGGACAAAAACACTATAGATGCAAGATACAAAAGAGGAATGAATGCTTTCTTTTTTTCCATTTTTCGTCTGTGAATTATTAATTAACCCACTTCATTCGTCGACTCTATGTGATCGAATATTTCTTTTACCCATGAGTTCTAGACAAGGTATCAAACCTATGAATCTATTTTATTTGTGATTTTGTGTGAATCTAGAACGAATACAAAAATAGACTACGACTCCGCTTCGAATTCGAATCAAGAAATAATCAAAAATCTTGTTTCCAGATCTCTCAATTCATCAAATTTCTTAAAGTGTCTCCTTTCGATGAATGACCGAAAGGAGACACTTTAAGAAATGAATATTATTGATATTTTGAGACGAAAGAATTCCTTTTCTATAAACATATAGAATATTTTGAAAAAATTCCAACGATTACCCATATCCAAGAATAGAATAATTGAGAGAAAGATATTGTGATGATAAAAAAAGATGAGTGGTAAAACAAGACAGAAATGGACCAGTTATCATTATTAAGAAAACCCTTTATTGGTTAGTATTAGTAATGGAACACAAAAGAAAGGATAAATTAAAGGGTCAATTGACAGAAATAATTTACACGATAGGATTGATCTGCATCTAAAGTATCAATTCCAACAAATATTGAAAAAAGATGAATTGATTTCTTTCGAAATCATTTGATATATCCGATGAATTGAATCTAGTAGTTCAATTTGTTACTTGTTTGAATTGAGTTGCATGGATTTGGATACGCATAAAAAACCACAAAGGAGGGGGTTTTGTTTTAGGGTTGTTCTATATATATCGACTTTGGCTCGACTGAACGTTTTGACGAAACTTCAGTTAAATTATGTTATAGAAAAAACAGGAATTTTTTCCCTCCTGCTGAGAAAGCATTCATTCGTCAGCCCATTTCCTTTTCTCAAAAGACTTCAATTGGTACGCGCAAAAAATAGGCCAATTCGGCGGCTTTTTGTTCAATTTCTCGTGAAGTCAAATTCTCATCAGTACGGGTCAACGGAATAGCCCCCCGGCCTCTGATGTCCATATAAAGGATACGACGAGCATAAATACCCTCTTTAACTTCTATTCTAATGGACTGAATATCTTTTATACGGAATCGGAGGAATATGCGACGATTTTTTCCAGGGAATCCCCAACGAAAAATACACACTATTCCCTCCTTTCTATCGAATCGATCATAACCACTACCTACATTCCAGGAAATTGTGCACCACAAATAGGAACTAATAAAGAAACCAGCGATCCCGTAGAAAGACATCACGAGCCCTTGTGGAAAAAAAACAATTTGCTGAGCCGGAACAAAAGATATCAAATTTCTACCAAGATAACTGGAAGTTCCAACCAATAAGAATCCTAATGAACCTAAAAAAACGATAAGGGCCCAGCAAAAATTACTTAGTTTTCGAGACCCCGTTATAAGTTCTATCCATATATGTTCTGATCGCCAACTCATACTTCATCCGATTTAATTTTATTGGAATTGAGAGAATACCCCAAATTATTTTGACTTTACTTTTTTTTGTTTCCGAAGGAACTCTCATCAAACTAGCACTAGTTTGATGTGAACTAGTGCTAGTTGATGTGAACCCTTAGGAGTAATTTATCAAATTGGTTAGATCTAAACTAATAACATACCCTTCCTTAAATCCCAAATATACATATTACAGATGGATCCACCAACTTTAGGTATCCAACGATCCTGCTCTATTTGAAACTAGCTGGAATTTAGTTACCCATAGATCATTTTCTGCAGGCATAATAGCTTTTTCCTTTAGAAATCACATGTCATACCATATTTCCATTTCCCGAAAGAAATAAATATCTGTGTTATGCTAGCAAGTAGAAGTTCAAAAAAAATGGATGGGATTGGGTCCCCTCAGATCTAAACAATCTTGTTTTTTTGAACATAAAGAAATAAAGAAGCCATTGCAATTGCCGGAAATACTAGGCCTACTAAAGGCACAAAAATAGAGGGAAAAGTGAAAGTTGTCATAAAATAGGGTACCTCGATTTACTATTTGCACCTGTTATTATTTTTTTATATCATATTTTACAATAATTATAATTAAAAATTGTAATTATTATGAATCGGTCTTTATTATTAAATTCAATTTCTTAAGAAATTGAATTTGATAATTCTTATAGAAGTAATAAATATCTATATATCTAAGTGAGTATATAGACTAAGTCCAAGGAATGTAGAACTAAATAAATGGACTTATTCATCTTTCTACACGAAAGATACCTATGATAATCAACTTTATTATATTAATTCTATTTTTTTCTTAATTTCTTTGTGTTTTGTTCTTGTCTTCTAATTTGAAAAGGTTTCTTACAAATTATCGAAAGATTTGCTAGAATGCGACACAACCAGGATTTTTAGTTAAAATGAGATTTTCGGGCGATGCAGAAAGATAAAAAACTATATATCTATCTTTTCTATATTTGATTATCTACGTAAGGCGAAATTCGTTTTATTTGCCTAATGTCACGAAAGGAAGAACTCACGCTTTTATCTTCTTGATAAAGACTTCTTAATTAGTAATGGGAAATCTAGGTAAAAAAGAGAGTTATCCGCAACTTTTGCTTCTTTCTACAATAAGATCTTAGGTCACCAACCAAAGAAAATTGCGTTCTTATTTACTTTAATTCCGACAAGCTAACTACTTGTTTGCTACAAATAAAATAATTGAACTTAATACGCTCTACTTGATTGAATTTGAATTCAACGGAAAAAAGGCGTGGAGCTTAAATAACTCACTCAGAACACTTTTTAAAGTATTACGCGGTACGATTAGGTCGAATAAACCTTTCTGGAATAAATATTCAGCCGCTTGTGAACCTTCAGGTACTGTTTTATTCAATGTTTGTTCAATTACTCTTTTACCCGCAAATGCAATGTAGGAATTGGGTTCGGCAATAATGATATCTCCCAACATACCAAAACTAGCTGTTACCCCACCAGTAGTAGGAGATGTAAGGATTGATACATAAAATAACTTTTTATTGGATTGATAATCATATAAGGCAGATGATATTTTAGCCATTTGCATCAAGCTCAAACTTCCTTCTTGCATGCGCGCCCCCCCCGAAGCGCACACTATAATAAGAGGTATAAGTCGATTGGTAGCGTACTCAATCAAACGAGTGATTTTCTCCCCCACCACGGATCCCATACTACCCCCCATAAACTGAAAATCCATAACCCCAATTGCTACGAGAATACCATTTAGTTGACCTACACCTGTTTGAACAGCCTCAGTTAATCCTGTCTTTATTTGATAAGAATCAATACGATCTTTATAAGGCTCCTCCTCCGAATGAAATCCAATGGGATCCAGAGAGACCATGTCTTCATCCATAGGATCCCAAGTACCAGGATCGATCGAAAGTTCGATTCTTTCTGAACTACTCATTTTCAAATGATATCCACATTGTTCACAAATATTCATTTTTGATTTTAAAAATTTCTTATAATTTAATCCATAACAATTTTCGCATTGAACCCACAAATGCCTGTATTTTTGAGTTGCATCGAGATCATTAGACCCTTCTCTTAGAGTTAAATCACTACTCTTCGCGCGGGTTCGAAGACTGGGCCTCCCGCTTTCACTACTAGTTCTACGTTTATCAAAAATGCACCTAGAAATGTAACTGTCACTACTATCACTTACAATGGACGTATCAATACAGATTTGAGACTGAAGATAACTGTCAATGCAACTATTAATGTGATTATTCCAACTAGGTTGAGTTACATACATGTAACGATTGGATAAGGAATCTTCACTCGTAGATCCATTATTCATACAACTAGAATTGCGATAATGATAAAAAGAATTCTCTAATTCACTCATAAAAGAATGGTCGTTGTCAATCTCAAAAATATGATTTTCAATATCAAAATAGATAGAATAAGTATCTCCATTACTATCCCTAACTAAAAAAGTATCATCAGAGAGAAAATTCCAAATGTCTTTGAAGCCGAATAAACGATCCACATTAGTGTAACTAGAATTGTCGCGACCCCTGCAATTATGAATGTTTTTAGCCCTACCTTTTCTATTCGGATCTTCACTTTCACTAGTATTTTCAACAGGACCAAGATTGTCCATTGAGTTCTTTATCCCATACCTACGCTCTAACTCCTTTTTAAACACCATCGAATTAAACCACCATCTTTCCATAGAGTTTTCTTGCCCCCTATTTGTTTGCATAAAAATACAATAGATGAATAGTCATTCGAGCCACAATTCTTTAGTTTTATTTATTTCCTATCAGACTAAACATAGAAATTCAATCACTGAAGTGTGAAAAAGGATTCTTTTTTGTTTTATGGGAATCCGGGGGTAAAACTTCACTATAACTATACTTCACTATAACTATATATGAATATGATGGATTCGAGATATTATAAATAATAATGGTAAAGAGGGGTTTTTCCTATGTCTTCGTATCGAACAAAAAAAGAACTATTTGTTCTCTCCTCGAAACATTCGTAAAATCTCGTCTAATAAAAAACTAATAACAAGTAATAAATTAAGGTTCTATTCTAACACGAAACGAAGAGGACAATATATGGGGGGTGGGTCGAAAGATTTGTGATACTTCGCTTGATTCAGGGAAACTACAGGATATAT